TTTGATTGGTTTTGATAATCTTAAAATGAATCTTTCTTTTGTTTTCTCCTTGAATTTAACCGCCTTAGCGTCGTTAATTGACCAAAATTTAGTAATCCAAGAAAAGAAAGTTTTCGCGGGCGAATGTTGACTCTTTCAATTCAATTTTCAATTCAATTTTGATTTCGGTTGTAGCCAGAATTTCTAACTTTTTCGAATATATGAATTGGTCTCGGGTCCGTTCCGCCATCCAGATCAATGAATCATTATAATTCGTGTTCAATCGAATTTTTGAGATCCACAGGTTCCGTCGTTCTCATCGCTTCTTACTTAATGTTTAGGTCTGAATTCTGCAATGGAGCTCAATGAAAGTTGTGCGTGAGTCAATCTTCTCAGTCTTTATTGACTCGAAGCTCTTGATTTTTTTGTTCTCTGGACGGATTCATTTTAGTATGGATGAATCTGTATTAATGCTTTCTTACATTGCCCTTTTTATGAGATGGCTCATAGACCTTACATATTCCATATTGGAATTAGCTAGCATCAATCGTCGTTTTCTTTCTTTCTCTCATCCTTCCATTTATCCACACCCTTATTTTCTTTTCTCTATTTTGATTCACAACTTAGAATCTGATTTTTGTTTTTAGTTAGGCAAAAGGTTTCAGTTGCTACAAGAATATGACTGATCTGTCATATCTTGACTGGTTCTTTGGATCCAGATAATGTGAAGTGATGAATTGGGTATTTTTCTAGAGTTATTAGTTTCGACTATCAGTGGCTTTTTTTACTAACCCCAAAAAACCAACGAGTCACACACTAAGCATAGCAATTATATCAAGCATTCAATTGAATTTTTATTAAACCCGATAGACTTACGAAGAATTATGAATTCCAGAAATTTTTTGGTTTTGAATTGAACAGAAAAAGAAGAAATGTCTTTCTCGTTTTTTAGTACATTACCAACTAGAAGGGAAGGTCCAGTCAAAGTTTCTTATTCGCCATCAATAAATATCCAAATTTTAATGCCTAATATCCCAGAAATAGTTCGAACTGGATAGGAACAATAATCGATTTTCGCTTGAATGGTTTGTAGGGGAACTCTACCTTCTCGGATCCACTCAACCCGCGCAATTTCTTTTCCGTCAATACGTCCTGCAATTTGTACTCGAATTCCTTTTGTATTTGCTTGTTCAGTTAATTCAATTGCTTTTTTCATTGCTTTTCGAAATGAAACTCTATTCTTTAATTGGTCGGCTATAAATTCTGCAAGAATAGTAGAATTTCTATAAGGCTTTGCAATTCTTATGATAGCAAGGTTAAATTTTCGGTTCACACAATAAAATTCTTTTTGTAAATTTCTCTGTAATTCTTCGATTTCTTGCGGTCGCTTTTCGTTAAATAATTTTGGGGATGCTGTATAGATTTTAATTTTGATTACATCGATTTGTTTTTGAATCTCTATACGTGTAATTCCTTCGACGACGGAGTAGATTTTCATCTTTTTTTGTATATAATTTTTGATATAATCTCTTATTTTTGCATCTTCTTGTAAATTTTCCGAATACTTTTTTGGTTGTGCAAACCAAAGGGAATAATGACTTTGGGTTGTACCAAGTCTAAAACCAAGTGGATTTATTTTTTGTCCCATGCTCCCCCATTATTATAGATATCGTGCTCTTCTCTAGTTCTATACTGATTTTTCCCTTTCGTTTTTTTTAACTCTTGCATAGAGTCTCTTTCAAAAAATTTCTCTGGCTTGAACCAGAATGTCTCTTCATATTCACTTATGGAGATCTCTTTCATTACAATCATTATATGGCAGGTCGGTTTTTTTATCCGATAACTACGTCCTCGCGCTCGAAGTTTTAGTCGCTTCATAGTAGTACCCCCGTTGACTTCAGCTTTACTAATCACTAAATCTGCTTCGTTAGAACCAAGAAGGGAACGAGCATTTGCTGCTGCAGAATAAACTACTTTAAAAATGGGATAACATGCTCGATAAGGCATGAGTTCTAATATCATAAGTGTTTCTTCGTAAGAACGTCCACGAATTTGGTCAATGACCCTTCTCGCTTTGTGAACAGACATAGAGATATGTTGACCTAAAGCGTATACTTCTGTTTTGTTCTCCTTTATGACCATAAAATTCTCCTTCTACTAATCAATTATAAACATCTCTATATTTTCACTCTTCTTAACGACGAGATTTATTATCGTTTTTTGTATGTTCTCGAAAATTTAAAGTAGGTGCAAATTCTCCTAATTTGTGGCCGATCATATCATTATTTATATAAATAGGTAAATGTTCCTTTCCATTATAGATAGCAATCGTATGTCCGATCATTATGGGTACAATCGTAGATGCCCGGGACCAAGTTTTTATTATTTCTTTTTCGGTTTTTGTGTTAATCTTATTAATTTTGTTTAATAAATGATTTGCTACAAAAGCATTTTTTTTTTTTCGTGAAGGGGGCATAGTTTACTCCTCTTTTTTTTTGTAAAGACGAAGAAAGAAATTCGA